TTCTTCTGAATTTCGAATAGTATTCAAGATCCTCTGTTTTCGATTATCTAATAAATCACTTAATGAAAGTAGATTATCTTTCCGTTCATTTTAAAACTTCCATAATCCCTTCCCGAACCAAACATGAATCTTTTGATTCATTTGGCTCTCACGCTCAATTACTTAGGGTAAATTATCATAGCTTTTTTTATGAATGTAATGAGCCTATCCTCTTCATAGTCCAAAAAAAATGAATCTAATGCAAAACCAAAATACTTAGAGGACTCTTCTGACAAAATCCAAAAATATGTAATTGTCAGCAAAGTTGTTTATTTTTTTTCAGTTCAAATCCAAAAAATACTTCTTACTTATACATAAGGCATAGGTCGTCGAGTCAGCATTGGATAAAAGAGGGAAAATGCCCGGTCGGTTCAAATTTTTTTATCGAGATGAGTGTTCTATATCGATAAAATATTCATTTAAAATAAAAACCATCTCTATATTAACATAGTGGTAGAAAGAGTACCGTGCTGCGTCTAGACTTCAAACGGTTTGCTTTAACCATCTTAAGAGCTCCACATTATTGGTTGCTAGAGAATCAAAGTGGATTTGCCAATTAATCACGAAATGCTGCGGTTCTTACATATAATTTCTTAAGAAGTAATTCGCGAGATCATGCACCCCTCTTTCCTAGTTATAACGGAAAAGGGTACAGCTGATTGGATCCAGCCTATTCTTGAAATAAACAACTCACACACACTCCCTTTCCAAAAAAGATCAATACACCAATCACTACACTTAGATTTATTGGATTTGTTGCTAAAATATCGGTATTAAATCCGAAACTCCCGGCAGATGGCCAGTGGCCCAAAGAAACGAAAGAATCGGTTACATTTTTCATATAATCTCCTCTTATAGATAGACTAAAAAATCGACGAGAGTTCTTTTTCTATCACTTTGCCCCTCTTTTTGATTTATTCTTTTTTTTTTTTTATCGAGTCAAAAAATATTTGAGTTCAAAGTATCAACTACCCCTTCATTGTTGTAACACATCATAAAAAGAGTTTCCCTTGGACTACGAGCGGGAAGGGGGAAGGCCAGTCGGCATACTAATTCCTCATCTGCGAATCAGCCCTTCCCGTAGGTTATTTTCTCAACGAATAAGGAATTGTAGGAGTGAAATCTTGATTGAATTTGAAAAAGCAAACGACAAGTCCAAGGCAATAAAATAGAAAAAATATGTATTTTTCCTATTTCTAAGATTAAACAAAAGGATTCGCAAATAAAAGTGCTAGTGCTACAACCAATCCATAAATCGTTAAAGCTTCCATAAAAGCTAAACTAAGCAATAGAGTACCTCGTATTTTTCCCTCAGCCTCGGGCTGTCTCGCGATACCCTCTACGGCTTGACCCGCAGCAGTCCCTTGACCGACTCCAGGTCCAATAGAAGCAAGCCCTACAGCCAATCCAGCAGCAATAACGGAAGCGGCAGAAACCAGTGGATTCATGATAAGTTCCTCATACCAACAAAAAAGAAAAAAAGAAATGGTTAATGATACAATCAACCAATGAATTAGGACTAAATTATTCCATCAATAGGATTCATCCAGTCGAAGTAACTAATAACTTTGAATTTAACTAAGAATATTATTGAATACTTCGAGATCTCTTTTTTTGTTTCTATCCACAGAGTTTTTGTGAATCCCCAGAACTGTAGTTTTTCCATTTTTTGGTTCCGAACTATTATTTCAATTCTTCCATCTTTTCTTGATTTTATCTCTTTTTTCAGCCAATTAACAGCCACAACGATATGAAAGGACTTCTATTGGAACCCGCACACAGTAGTAGGGCAAACGAAATATATGTTTAGTTCATATATAACTAGTCAATATCTAATATCACATATACATGCCTTTCTTCCATAACGTAAACCATTAGAGTCAATCGGATTCGAGAATCAATTCATTTTTTCGTTTTTTGTAAATTAGTTTCTCCCTTCCGTTTTATTTATCATTATTTCAACGGAATACAATTTAAATGGGGCAGATTAAATTGATTAGTGCGAATTGTTGTATTATTATTTGATTGATCTAAGTTCAATCAATTTATTATTTATTAATATTTTCTTTTGGTCAATTGTTGAATAAAATCAACTGTAAATGGAAAGTAGAATCCTTTCTCTTGTTTTTTATTTAATCACACGTCGTAAAATATATCTTATTCAAATCATAATTTGAATAAGAAGATTGCCTGACCAATATAATTGAAAGTAAATATTCGTCGAGGAAAGGTAGGATATTAAGTGGACGAAAAAAGCATTTTAGGAAAAAGATCTTTTAGATCTCTTTCCTTTTTTTTACAACTCTCTAATATCCTAATTTTTGAATTCTTTTTTCCTAATGGTTTCTATCGTAGTATATAGAGTCTTGTATATTTCTATTCCTTAAGTAAATCATCTTTAGCCGCGCATACATTGCTTTGCGTTAAGCGAAAAAAAGACTAGTTCAGTGATGACCCTCCA